ATACATCTTCTCTTTGTTTCCCGAGCCTCTAGTGAGTTACAGACAGAGTTAGAAAAGATCAAATCTTTGATGATTCCATCATACATGATGGAATTTCGAAAACTTCTGGATAGGTATCCTACATCTGAACTGAATTCTTTCTGGTTAAAGAATCTCTTTCTAGTTATTCTGGAACAATTAGGAGATTCTCTGGAAGAAATACGGGGTTCTGCTTCTGGTGGCAACATGCTATTGGGTGGTGGTCCCGCTTATGGGGTCAAATCAATACGTTCTAAGAAGAAAGATTGGAAGATCAATCTCATCGATCTTGTAAGTATCATACCAAATCCCATCAATCGAATCATTTTTTCGAGAAATACGAGACATCTAAGTCGTACAAGTAAAGAGATCTATTCATTGATAAGAAAAAGAAAAAACGTGAACGGTGATTGGATTGATGAGAAAATAGAATTCTGGGTCGCGAACAGTGATTCGATTGATGATGAAGAAAGAGAATTCTTGGTTCAGTTCTCCACCTTAACGACAGAAAAAAGGATTGATCAAATTCTATTGAGTCTGACTCATAGTGATCATTTATCAAAGAATGACTCTGGTTATCAAATGATTGAACAACCGGGATCAATTTCCTTACGATACTTAGTTGACATTCATCAAAAGGATCTAATGAATTATGAGTTCAATAGATCCTGTTTAGCAGAAAGACGGATATTCCTTGCTCATTATCAGACAATCACTTATTCACAAACCTCGTGTGGGGCTAATAGTTTTCATTCCCCATCTCCTCATGGAAAACCCTTTTCGCTCCGCTTAGCCCTATCCCCTTCTAGAGGTATTTTAGTGATAGGTTCTATAGGAACTGGACGATCCTGTTTGGTCAAATACCTAGCGACAAACTCCTATGTTCCTTTCATTACGGTATTTCCGAACAAGTTCCTGAATGACAAGCCTAAAGGTTATCTTATTGATGATATCGATATTGATGATAGTGATGATGACCTTGATATTGATACGGAGCTGCTAACTATGACGAATGTGCTAACTATGTATATGACGCCGAAAATAGACCGATTTGATATCACCCTTCAATTCGAATTAGCAAAAGCAATGTCTCCTTGCATAATATGGATTCCAAACATTCATGATCTGCATGTGAATGAGTCGAATTACTTATCCCTCGGTCTATTAGAGAACTATCTCTCCAGGGATTGTGAAAGATGTTCCACTGGAAAGATTCTTGTTATTGCTTCGACTCATATTCCCCAAAAAGTGGATCCCGCTCTAATAGCTCCGAATAAATTAAATACATGCATTAAGATACGAAGGCTTCTTCTTCCACAACAACGAAAGCACTTTTTCATTCTTTCATATACTAGGGGATTTCACTTGGAAAAGAAGATGTTCCATACTAACGGATTCGGGTCCATAACCATGGGTTCCAATGCGCGAGATCTTGTAGCACTTATCAATGAGGCCCTATCAATTAGTATTACACAGAAGAAATCCATTATAGAAACTAATACAATTAGATCAGCTCTTCATAGAAAAACTTGGGATTTTCGATCCCAGATAAGATCGGTTCAGGATCATGGGATCCTTTTCTATCAGATAGGAAGGGCTGTTGCACAAAATGTACTTCTAAGTAATTGCCCCATAGATCCTATATCTATCTATATGAAGAAGAAATCATGTAAGGGAGGGGATTCTTATTTGTACAAATGGTACTTCGAACTTGGAACGAGCATGAAGAAATTAACGATACTTCTTTATCTTTTGAGTTGTTCTGCCGGATCGGTCGCTCAAGATCTTTGGTCTTCATCCAGACACGATGAAAAAAATTGGATCACTTCTTATGGATTCGTTGAGAATGATTCTGATCTAGTTCATGGCCTATTACTATTATTACTATTAGAAGTAGAAGGCGCTCTGGCTCTGGCGGGATCCTCACGGACAGAAAAAGATTGCAGTCAGTTTGATAATAATCGAGTGACATTACTTCTTCGGTCCGAACCAAGGAATCAGTTAGATATGATGCAAAATGGATCTTGTTCTATCGTTGATCAGAGATTTCTATATGAAAAATACGAATCGGAGTTTGAAGAAGGGGAAGGGGCCCTCGATCCGCAACAAATAGAGGAGGATTTATTCAATCACATAGTTTGGGCTCCTAGAATATGGCGCCCTTGTGGCAATCTATTTGATTGTATCGAAAGGCCCACTGAATTGGGATTTCCCTATTGGACTGGGTCATTTCGGGGAAAATGGATCATTTATCATAAAGAGGATGAGCTTCAAGAGAATGATTCGGAGTTCTTGCAGAGTGGAACCATGCAGTACCAGACACGAGATAGATCTTCCAAAGAACAAGGCTTTTTTCGAACAAGCCAATTCATTTGGGACCCTGCGGATCCATTCTTTTCCCTATTCAAAGATCAGCCCTTTGTCTCTGTGTTTTCACGTCGAGAATTCTTTGCAGATGAAGAGATGTCAAAGGGGCTTATTG